CAAATTTTACCTCTCATTCTAGTGTGTGCTTCCGGAGGAGCGCGCATGCAAGAAGGAAGTTTGAGCTTGATGCAAATGGCTAAAATATCTTCTGCTTTATATGATTATCAAAAAAATAAAAAGTTATTCTATGTAGCAATCCTTACATCTCCTACTACGGGTGGGGTCACAGCTAGTTTTGGGATGTTGGGAGATATTATTATTGCCGAACCCAATGCCTACATTGCATTTGCGGGTAAAAGAGTAATTGAACAAACATTGAATAAGACAGTACCGGAGGGTTCACAAGTGGCTGAATATTTATTCCATAAGGGCTTATTCGATCCAATCGTCCCACGTAATCTTTTAAAAGGTGTTTTGGGTGAGTTATTTCAGCTCCATGCTTTCTTTCCTTTGAATCAAAATGCAACCAAGTAGAAAATAAGAAGTTTTCAAATTTTTAAATTTAATAAATTCTACATTTTCTTATTTGTTGTTTGGTAGTGACCAAATAGTTATTTAGTTTCCTAGTATAGGAATCAAAGTAAAAATACGAAGAATGGTTTTTTCTTTGGTACCATAAGATTTAATTCGAGAAAGACTCATGTGTTTTTTATCGATATTCCTGATTAATAATCAAGAAATCTCCATTAAACAAAATAACCAAAGTGAATTCTTTCTTCTTTTTCCGTGAAATTAGGCAAGGAAGTCTTGCGTTTTTCTATATTCACCGAGAACCCTGGTTTTATTACGAATCCCGTTTGTTGGATTGTTGGATCATATTATAACAATTTTTTTCGATAATTTGAAAGAAACTATTTCTTTATTTTATATTGTATTAAATCCAAATTGGATTATAAAAATTCTAAAATTCTAATAGAATAAAAAAAATTGAAAATTTTAGAATAGACTAATACTAAGAATTATTCAAATTAACTAATAAATAAAATAATCAATAAAAGTGGATTATCATATATCTATTTCATGTAGAAACATATAGAAAGATGAATAAGCTCATTTATTTCCTTATTTAGATTTATTTTATTAGTTCCATTTATTAACTACTTATCGTAAGTATATTATTATATACTTAATATTATCTAGTTGATATATTATTTAATATTCTATTTTAATATTCTATATAGATTAATATTATCTATATATATCAATATCTCTATTTCTTATTATATTTTAATATATATCGACATAATATACTCTTCTATTTTCGAATCACTAGTAGTCGATATACTCAATACTCACTTAAGTATTAAGTAGAATTATAATAGTATAATTCTATATTCTAATTCTATATGAAGGATAAGATATCTTTATAACAATAACATTTTTGTTAATATTAATATAATAACAAATAAAACAATAAATAACAGGTACAAATATTAAATCGAGGTACCCCATTCTATGACAACTATCAGCAACTTACCCGCTATTTTTGTGCCTTTAGTAGGCTTAGTATTTCCGGCAATTGCAATGGTTTCTTTATCTCTTCATGTTCAAAAAAACAAGATTTTTTAGATATTATGGGATTAAATCTTATCTATTTTTTTTTTCAATACTTAGGCAGGCTTACTTGGATCATACCAAAAATATCTATTTAGTAGAATATGTCATAACGTGTAGTTTCCTACGAGCAGAATCTCGTATTCATGCATAAACATAACATAATATAGGATTAAATGCATTATAGCTATTTGAAAATAAATCGGTATTTTGTACCGGGATGCGTTTCTGAAACGTAAAGTCAATATATCTACATGTCTGTGGATATCTATAAGAAATCATATGAAAGAGATATTATTATTTTCGTTTAGCTCTAAGCAATTGATGAATTATTCCTAAAGCTTTCCATCATAATAGTGCTAGTTGATGAGGGTTACTTCGGAAACAAAAAGATGAAAGTCAAATTTATTGGGGGATAACCCCAATTACAATAAAATGCAACTAGATTTAGTATAGTATGAGTTGGCGATCAAACCGTATATGGATAGAACTTATAGCAGGGTCTCGAAAACTGAGTAATTTCTGCTGGGCTTTTATCCTTTTTTTAGGTTCATTAGGGTTTTTATTGGTTGGAACTTCTAGTTATCTTGGTAGGAATTTTATACCTTTATTTCCCTCTCAGCAAATCCTTTTTTTTCCACAAGGAATCGTGATGTCTTTCTATGGAATCGCGGGTCTTTTTTTTAGTTTCTATTTGTGGTGCACAATTTCGTGGAATGTGGGTAGTGGTTATGATCGATTCGATATAAAAGAAGGAATAGGGTGTATTTTTCGTTGGGGATTTCCTGGAAAAAATCGCCGCATCTTCCTCCGATTCCTTATGAAAGACATTCAATCCATCAGAATAGAAGTTAAAGAGGGTATTTATGCCCGTCGTGTTCTTTATATAGAAATCAAAGGACAGGGATCCATTCCCTTGACTCGTACCGATGAGAATTTGACTCTACGAGAAATTGAACAGAAAGCTGCTGAATTGGCCTATTTCTTGTGTGTACCAATTGAAGTATTTTGAAAAAAGTGAATGCTTTCTTAGCAAAAGGGAAAAAACGATAACTGCAGACAAATTCTGCTTAGAACAAAAAAAGTAAACGTACACGGAACAATCCTAAAACGAAATAATTTTTGGGCATCTATCCTGTTTTGTTAATCAACGTTTTTTATCTTTTTTTGTACTCTTTAGAATTCTAATTAGAATTCTAATGAGAACTTTTCTGTCTTGTTTTGAGACTCATTTTTGATCATAACATCAAAGTATTCTTCAAAAATTTCTCTCAATTATTCCTATACTGTGGGCCACCGGCGAGTTTTTTTCGACATTTTTTGATATCGTGATAAAACCAGGAGTTCTTTTGTCTCGAAATTCGAATAATAGATATTTTTTATTTGCAAAAAAGGCTCTTTCGTGCATTCATCGAAAGGCTTCAATTTGAGAGCAATTGATATATTTGAAAACAATATTATAGATATAATAGTCTATTTTATTTCTTCATTCAATTTGAAGTGGACTCTTTCTTATTCTAGTTCTGTATTTCTACATTGTTTTTATGTATTCTTTCTAAATTCTAAATTCAAGGACCAACCACTGTACTGAATCAGAAATAAAAAACCGGGAATAGAGTCACCGGCTCGATGATTTGTTTTGTAATGGATAGTATCGTATAGAGTCGACGAATGAGGCACGTTCATTTAAAACGAGCAAATGGCAAAAAAAAAGAATTTCGTTCCCTTTTCTATATTGCATCTATAGTCTTTTTGCCTTGGTGGATCTCTCTCTCATTTACATTTAATAAAAACCTGGAATCTTGGGTTAATTATTGGTGGAATACTAAGCCCTCCGAAATTTTTTTGAATGATATTCAAGAAAAGAATATTCTCAAAAAATTCATAGAATTAGAGGAACTTTCCTTTTTCGACGAAATGATAAAGGAATACCCGGAAAGACATTTACAAAAGCTTCCCGTCGGAGTCTACAAAGAAACGATCCAATTGATCAAGATGCACAATGAGGGTCGTATCCATACGCTTTTACATTTCTCAACAAATATAATTTGTTTCTTTATTCTAAGTATTTATTCTATTATAGGTAATAAAGAACTTCTTTTTCTTAACTCTTGTCTTCAAGAATTTCTATATAATTTAAGCGACACAATAAAAGTTTTTTCTATTCTTTTATTAACAGATTTATGTATAGGATTCCATTCGCCCCATGGTTGGGAACTAATGATTGACTCTATCTACAAAGATTTTGGATTTGCTCATAATGAGCAAATTATATCCGGTCTTGTTTCTACTTTTCCAGTCATTTTAGATACCTTTTTTAAATATTGGATCTTTCGTTATTTAAATCGTGTATCTCCGTCACTTGTAGTAATTTATCATTCAATGAATGATTGAAAAAAGATCGACTGATCCAATTCTAATGTTTGTTACTTTGTACATAAGTAAAAGAGTCCAAATTTGACTTATTCTTGCTACTCACCGGGAGATTCCTTCAATATTCCAGTAAAATTATTTCAGTAAATATAAATAGCAGAATCATAGATAGGGAACTAGACTAGTGACTTATCTAATTTTATTGTAGAAATTTTCGGGATCAATGATTGGACCATGCAAACTAGAAATACCTTTTCTTGGATAAAGGAAGAGATTATTCGATTCATTTCCGTATCACTCATAATATATATAATAACTGGGGTACCCGTTTCAAATGCGTATCCTATTTTTGCCCAACAGGGTTATGAAAATCCACGAGAAGCGACTGGCCGTATTGTATGTGCCAATTGCCATTTAGCTAACAAACCCGTAGATATCGAGGTTCCCCAAGCGGTACTTCCTGATACTGTATTTGAAGCAGTTGTTCGAATTCCTTATGATCTGCAACTGAAACAAGTTCTTGCTAATGGTAAAAAAGGAACCTTGAATGTGGGGGCTGTTCTTATTTTACCTGAGGGGTTTGAATTAGCTCCTCCCGATCGTATTTCGCCAGAGATTAAAGAAAAGATAGGCAATCTGTCTTTTCAGAACTATCGCCCCACTAAAAAAAATATTCTTGTGATAGGTCCCGTTCCTGGTCAAAAATATAGTGAAATCACCTTTCCTATTCTTTCCCCGGACCCCACTACTAAGAAAGACGTTCACTTCTTAAAATATCCCATATACGTGGGCGGGAATAGGGGAAGGGGTCAGATTTATCCCGACGGGAGCAAGAGTAACAATAATCTTTATAATGCTACAGCGGCGGGTATAGTAGGCAAAATCCTACGAAAAGAAAAAGGTGGATACGAAATAACCATAGTGGAGGCATCGGATGGACGTCAAGTGGTTGAGATTATCCCTCCAGGACCCGAACTTCTTGTTTCAGAGGGCGAATCCATCAAACTGGATCAACCATTAACGAGTAATCCGAATGTGGGTGGATTTGGTCAGGGGGATGCAGAAATAGTACTTCAAGATCCATTACGTGTACAAGGTCTTTTGCTCTTCTTGGCGTCGGTTATTTTGGC